CGCTCCATGCTGTATAGCCTTCGGATCATGGGCTGGTTGAATGCTGGGATACGTGAGATTAGATCCGATCTGCCCGGTGATTTTGGTAGATAAAGATAAAGTGGTGGGAAGTGCTGAAGTGAGAGGAATCCATATCAGCGATCGTACCGTCATTACTTCAATGATTGTAATTCTACCTGATCAATCACTCTTTTTTATCTGTATTTTCTTTCTCAGCATTTCATTTTAAGAAGAATCCTTTTTTGAATGATGGAATATCAGTTCTATATATGTTCCATATAGATAGATAGATATCTATCTATCTATAATGAAATGAATCCAAAATGGAGGAAGGGGGAATAGAAAGGGGAAGGAAGAACAGAAAGAGAACAGGGGGACGGAGGGGATGGAGAGAAGGGAAGGGGACGAAGAATTGCAAGGGGACATAAAAGATCGATCTATCGATACAGAGAATGAGAGATTAGTCAAAATCTCACATCAACGAATCCATATAAAAATAAAAATTGGATATGATCCGTTCTATGAATTAATGAATTCATAATCTATTTTAGAGAACAATATCTGTTCTTTTATCTTTCTCCCTATTTCCTTCATTTAGGATGAATGATCAAGAATGTAATTCTTTGTACTATTTTCCCTCGTCGTTACGACAAGGAATAGGAATGAACGGTTTATATTTTATATGCGGAACACAATAAGATAGGTTAGATAAAGATACATATGTTTCTGCTATCCATATGTTGGATATTTAGATGTATACATAGATACCATCTTAGGATAGGTGGAGAGTTAAACTACTGGTATGACCGGATCTATTATTCCTATTACTACCACTTAACCCTTTTCATTCTGGAACGGAGAAGAGGATCATAATTCTTATGATTATTAATTAATAACGGGAGATTTAGAGGTGAAAATATCAGTTTACGGAAAAGGCGGAATTGGTAAATCAACGACTAGCTGTAATATCTCAATCGCCTTAGCAAGACGTGGCGGAAAGGTATTACAAATCGGATGTGATCCCAAACACGATAGTACTTTTACTCTTACAGGATTTCTGATACCTACAATTATAGATACTTTGCAGTCCAAGGATTATCATTATGAGGAGATTTGGCCCGAAGATGTAATTCACAAGGGTTATGGAGGGGTAGATTGTGTAGAAGCAGGGGGCCCACCCGCAGGAGCCGGATGTGGGGGATATGTGGTAGGGGAGACTGTGAAATTGTTGAAAGAATTAAATGCATTTTACGAATATGATATTATCTTATTCGATGTATTAGGTGATGTAGTTTGTGGAGGTTTTGCTGCTCCATTGAACTATGCGGATTATTGCGTAATAATTACAGATAATGGATTTGATGCATTATTCGCAGCTAATCGTATTGCTGTCTCTATCGGGGAAAAAACTCGTACACATCTACTCCGATTAGCAGGCTTGGTCGGAAATCGTACATCTAAAAGAGATCTTATCGATGGATATGTAGAAGTCTGTCCAATGCCCGTAATAGAAGTTTTACCTCTTATTGAAGATATTCGAATATCTAGAGTCAAGGGTAAAACCTTATTTGAAATGGTTGGATCTGAACCATCCCTTAACTATGTGTGTGAATATTATTTGAACATAGCAGATCAGATATTGTCTCAACCAGAAGGTATTGTACCGAAAGAGATTCCGGATCGAAAATTCTTCAGTTTACTTTCCGATTCCTACCTAAGTCCCATTAATGATGGGAAACAGGGGAAGAATCAGGAAAATTTGCTTGGATTTACGATGGTTTGAGATCAACAATTGATTCGTTGATCGGCTCGTTGGGGAAATCTATTTATGTCAGCGAAGATCTCTGAAACTCTCACTTTTGAATGTGAAACGGGTAATTATCATACTTTTTGTCCTATTAGCTGCGTATCTTGGTTATACCAAAAGATTGAAGACAGTTTCTTTTTGGTGGTAGGCACGAAGACATGTGGTTATTTTCTACAAAATACGCTTGGAGTTATGATCTTTGCAGAACCTCGCTATGCAATGGCAGAATTAGAAGAAGGAGATATCTCGGCTCAATTGAATGATTATGAAGAGTTGAAAAGGCTTTGTATTCGGATAAAAAAAGATAGGGACCCCAATGTCATCATATGGATAGGTACTTGTACTACAGAAATAATAAAAATGGACTTGGAAGGTATGGCACCAAAATTGGAATCTGAAATTGGAATACCAATTCTAGTGGCAAGAGCAAACGGACTGGATCATGCTTTTACTCAAGGGGAAGATACTGTGCTAGCTGCGATGGCACATCGTTGTCTAGAACAGAGATTATTCGTTCGTGAACGGAATGGAACTATACAAAAATTCCCTCCTCCCCTTGAAAAGGAAGGAGAATTCATAGAATACGGAGATCATCCCTCCTTAGCTCTTTTTGGATCCCTACCTTCGAACGTAGCTTCTCAACTCAGTCCGGAATTAAGGCGCCAATCTGTCAAGGTATCAGGTTGGTTACCTGCCCAGAGATATACTCATCTTCCGTCATTAGGTAATGGAGTTTATGTCTGTGGTATCAATCCATTTCTGAGTCGTACAGCAACCACTTTGGTAAGACGTGAAAGATGTAGATTAATTGGAGCTCCTTTTCCTATCGGTCCGGACGGAACGCGTGCTTGGATCGAAAAGATTTGTCCTGTATTTGATATTGAAACTCAGGGTTTAGAGGAAAGGGAGAAACAGATATGGGAAAGTTTGAAGGATTATATTTCTTTGGTACATGGAAAATCTGTATTTTTCATGGGAGATAATCTTCTAGAAATATCTCTAGCAAGATTCTTAATCAGATGTGGAATGATCGTTTATGAAATTGGTATTCCATATATGGATAAACGATATCAAGCTGCTGAATTAGCACTTTTGCGAGATACATGTATAAAGATGTGTGTACCAATACCACGAATTGTGGAAAAACCGGATAATTATAATCAATTACGACGTATACGTGAGTTACAACCCGACTTAGCCATCACTGGAATGGCTCATGCTGACCCATTAGAAGCAAGAGGAATGAATACTAAATGGTCGGTTGAATTCACCTTTGCGCAAATTCACGGATTTGCTAATGCTAGGAATGTCCTTGAATTGGTCACCCGACCTTTGCGGTGTAACGACAATTTAGAAGACTTGGGCCGGACCACCCTAGTAAAATAAAAAAAAAAAAGAGACAACAAGTTTTAAATATCCCTCAATATTTCCGAATCGAATATATGTGCTAATGGCATATGCATATCTATTTGATATATGTTATAAACATATATGTGCATATATGCACATATATGGAGAGATCAAGTAAAGATCGATTTTAAATTGGGACCAATTCTATGAAATTGAATTCATGAATTAGAAAATGATAACTATTCATATCCAATATCTCCCATGTATATATGGGAGATATTGGAATAATTTCTATAATCATTCCACGTTTTTTAAGAAGGATTTTTAATATGATACTTATAGTGAATATGATACTTAGAATCTTGAGTCTACCATGGGATTCAATATCATCAAGGATAGAAGTATCGGGTCCGATCATTTTATTTGGACTCTATTACGGATTTATTACCACATTGCCCATTAGTCCTTCTCAGATATCCCCCATGAGAATTTTATTTCTAGAAGGAACTGTAGATGGTATAGTAACTATAAGTGGTTCTATTACGGGACAATTAATAGTTTTTTTATCGATGTACTATTCACCTATCTATACAGTATTGGGGAAACCTCACGCAATAACTTTATTAGTTGTACCATACATGTTCCTTCATTGTTTCCATACCAACGAGAAACTTTCAAATTCAAAATCTCTGTACCCCATAAATTCACTTAACAATTCTAGAATTCTAGGTCTATTTATGGATAGCCTAATTTTTCAATTACTGAATCCTATTATTCTACCAAGTCCTATATTAACGAGACTGATGAACCTTTTTCTTTTTCGTTATAGCAATAATATATCATTTGTAATAAGTAGTCTTTGTGGTTGGTTGGGTGGTCATGTTCTATTCATAAATTTGGCAAGATTGGTATCTTTCCGTATAGAACGTGATTCACCCATAGGTTATACTATATCAAAACGCTATATAAATCGAACTTTTAGTATTCTTATTTATTATTCCTGTTTATTATATTTGGGCAGAACTCCGTCACCGTCTCTTATTTCTAATAAAGAAATAAAGGATGACTTTGTACATAAGGATCAAAATGAATTTAAAAGACTCCCCAACGAAGAATCACCATGGTTCGATCAACCATGGCCCATTATTTTGTTTGATCATCGCAGATGGAATAGGCCATTGCGATATATCAGAAATAGCCCATTTACTAACTCAGGTCCTGTAAAGACCGAAGTATCCCAATATTTCTTCGACACATGTTCAAGTGATGGAAAACAAAGGATATCTTTCACATCTCTACCTAGTGTGTCGGTATTTTGGGAAAGGATCAGAAGATATAGGAATCTTTCAGATACCTTTTCCTCATCCGAGGATCTTTATTATCAATGGATTTGCACTGAAGAGCAGAGAAAGGATAACTTGGGCAATGAATTCAGGAATCGAATAGAAGCTCTAAGCAATGGATCCCCTGTTGGAGATGTGATGGAAAAAGGAGTTAAATTATCCAATTATCAGGGAGATTCCTTTCCTAAGATACATGATCCCTTTCTGAATGGACCGTTCCGTGGAATAATTGATCAATTAAGGTCACCTTGGATTTTGAGCGATTCGATCAATTTGGATCTTCCGGATTTGACAAAGGTACCTACGAAGGACACCGCGGAAGGATCCTGGAATAATCAAATTGAAGATCGGATCTCTGATCATTGGCGAGAATTGGAACGCAAAAACTTTCCGCTACCCTGGGAACCACTACTTACAGATACCGTTCACTCGTTTATCTCAATCAATGAATTATCAGAAAAGAAAAAAGTTGAACCTATTTCAAAACAACTTTATCTATTAGCGGAACAAATGATCAGAAATTCGGATAATTGGAAGATCTATACGAAAGATTTGCCGAATATAGTTTCTTTGAAAGATCGAGGAATTCATCGAATAGATTTCTCGGAAATGGCTTCAAATAATGAAGAGATTCATGTAAAAGACTCGTCGAGAGATTTGTTGGAAATAGTCTCATATGATCGAAGAATTTATATTGAGGTTCTATTGGAAATAGCTTCATGTAATAAAGAGACCTATGCAAAATATTTGTTGGATATTCCTGGTATAATTGGCGGCGAGAAAAATGTCACAAGTCCCATGAGATGGGAATTAATCCTTAGTCTTCCTTCTGCGGAACAAGTTTCACTTTTCGAGCATTTGGAACAGAAGGAATGGACAGTACTTCGGGATCTTTGGATAAATTCATCTACGGGTGATTCGACCCAAACAAAATCTATTTCTGCCTTTTGCGGGAAATTCTTATTCAATGACCCTTTCGAAATTATAGAGATTCAGAAACTTGTGCCTCGATGGTCCTACAATTTGAGAAGCGGTAAATACGACTTCATACCCTCAATAAATGATCTTCGTCCAAGAAAGATCAGGAGTATAACAATTATCGACCCGAACGGAATACAGAGAATTGTGAGACGTTATTCGGAAGAGTCAGATTTTCGCCGTAACCTAGTAAAAGGATCCATGCGTGCTCAAAGACGTAGAACTATAATATGTAAAATGATACAAACGGGTGCACATTCCCCTTTATTTCTATTTTTGGGAAGAATGGAGATACCCACTTTTTTAAAAGATTCTTTTTATATGCCCAATAGAGTAGATCTGGAACAAATTGTTACGAATTTTCTAAATAAAGACTTGAAATCGGGAAGAACTTATTCTGGGGAGAGATCAAAAGTTGATCGTCTCTCAATAGCAGACAAATTGGATTTTTCACTAAATCAAAAAATAAGAGGTTTTATATTAGTGACCCAATCAATTCTTAGAAAATATATAATTTTACCCTCATTAATAATAGCTAAAAATATTGGTCGTATGCTATTATTTCAAGTCCCTGAATGGGATGAAGATTGGGGGGAATGGAGTAGAGAAATTCATATCAAATGCACTTATGATGGGATTGAATTTTCAGAAACGGAATTTCCGGACAGATGGCTCAGGGATGGTATTCAGATCAAGATTCTATTTCCTTTTCGTTTGAGACCTTGGCACGGATCTGAGCTCCAATTTGACAAAGGAGAAAAATCGAGTTCTAGCTATTTAACGACCTGGGGATTGGAAACTGAAGTACCTTTTGGTTATCCAAAAAAAATACCTTCCTTTTGGGAACCCATTATCAAAGAATTTAAAGGACGATTGATAAGAACAATTCTATCAGGAATAGGACGAATAAAGGAATCTGGACCTCAACCAGATAATAGGAGTACAGAAAATCTCGGAATAAATGACCAGATCCTCAATAAATATCAATTGCTCATCGGGACTAGGCCTGCGGGTAGTGCAAATTTTTCATCGGAGATTCAGGATCGACCTGGATATGGAACTCAAACAACTATTGAAGATCTAGATGATTGGACAACCACAATGAATGATCAGATCGAACAGATCACTGAGAAATATATAGTGAATTTAGGGATTAATGTCGATCTAGAGGAAAAAAATAATCAATGTTCTAGTTATATAGAATCGGAATCAAAAAAGCGATTGATTCAGATTCGGCAAATACTTGTTCAATTTAGAAAGAGAAGTGTACGATTTTTTTGGAAATGGCCCTATTCAATAAATCTATTTATTGAAAGAATGGGCAGAGATATTTCCCTAAGTGTTATTCGCCTCATCAGGTTGAACATACAATTTTGTATTAGATCGACGAGGAATCTTGTAGCAATTTACAGAAGAATTTTCATTTTGAAGAACGATATTTCGAAGACAAATAAGGATAAAATTCCCAACTACCATTCAATTACCAAAGAGATACGAGATTTACAAGTTGGTACCGATCGGGACATGATCTTAATGTCCCAAGCATATCTATTTAACGAGATATGGCAAATAAGATCAATGAACAAGTCCCATTCAAAATATCTATTACAATATCGAACATCGTATCCTTTTTTAAAAGGAAAGATCAAAGAATTTTTCAATATACAAGGAATATTGGATTCTAAAGAACCGCAAGATTTGAGAGCAAATGACTGGAAAGAGTGGTTAAAATGTTACGATCGATACAATTTATCCTCACAGATATGGTCTGGAATAGCACCACAGAGATGGAGAAATGAGATGAGTAAGCAACGGACGACTGAGAATCGAGATTCTCTTCATTCCTATGAAGAAAATAGATTCATTCCCTATGAACAACAACAGGGATATCCCTCATTTTGGGTAAAACCTTCTCCGGGACGAACCTGGAAACTGAACAAACGTTACAGATACAATCTTTTCTCATATAGTTATATCGATTTCACAAAAGATTTCGATCTTAACGGACTGCCAGTACGGCAGAATGAACGGGAAGAGATTCTCTCTAATAGTATTATACGTGAATCGGAACTATTTGATATACCGGATAATATCAATATTACCGATTATCAAGAGATTCCTAGGGAAAGATATATTCATGATATTACGAATTCAAAAAAGGATGAAGATCAGAAGGATTTCGGTTACAATATTCTCAATTATCAAGAAATTGACAAGGAGGATATTTGTTCTATTACGAATTCTCAATGGATCGACGAGAAAGAAAGAGACGATTTTGATATTACTGATTCTCCGAGAATTAATCGAAGAAGAACGGATCGTTCCGGATCAAATTTAAGATTCTGGTTATTCCCAGAACTTGTAGGAATGAATGATACATATAAAACTGAATTGATGATCATACCAAGAAAATCGCTTATACGAGAAGAACACGAAGATATTTTTGGATCATATAGGAAAGAAGAAAATATTAGATCGAATGTCCGAGACCGAGAAGAAAGAGAACAACAGAAAGAAGATATTGGATCCTATGTTCAAGAACAAGAATATGTTAGATCGAATGTTCAAGACCAAGAAAAGTATGTTGGATTGGATAGTCAGGACAAAGAAAAAAAGGATAATGGGAACAATGAATACGATGAGGTAGAATTTCTGCTGGAAGATGGAAAAACTGTTGAAACTGCTATTCAATTTAGATGGGCAGAATCCATAGCGAGGGAACTCGAAAATAACATCAATATATGTTCTCTTTTAAGTGGAATGAAGGATCCGGAGAGAATTGCTATACCCTATCTTCGAACGGGAGATTTGGACCTGGATCTAATGTCTCATTCGATTGATAAGGATGTTTCAGGAACAGTAAAGGATGGAATATTAATTGTCGAACCATTTCGTTTATCTGGGGTATTGGATGACCAATTCCTGATGTATAAAATCGTAAGTATTTCATTAAGATTTAAGAATAGGTTCCGGGGAAGGGCAGATGTAAATCTTTCTGATGGATCTATACGACACGGAGGAATTCTTGGAGATGGGAATGAAAACATTTCAAGTTCTCTCATTTTTGAAGATATTTTGCTTCCGAGACGTCGTAGAGAATTTAGAATTCTAAATCGTTTCGATCTGGAGAATGATCTAGATGGAAATGCAGAACTTTCCGATGAAAAGGACGTACAAAACTACGAAGAACTCATGGAAAGAGATAAACATCTTGATATAGATATAACCCAAATGACTAAACGTTTTCTTTGGCCTAGTTATCGATTAGAGGATCTGGCTTGTATGAATAGATATTGGTTCAATACAAATGATGGGAGTCGGTCTGTTATGTTAAGAATACGTATGTATCCCTAATTTTATATTAGGAAATGGGATCTATTTAATAGAGATTCGATATCTATCTATCTATAAATGGATAGATAGATGGATAAATAGATAGATATGTAGATAGTGTATTTCATAATACATCCATATCCGCATCAATGGAATGAATCGAAATCCTAAAAGATATTTCTATTTGGATTCGATCTATTCGATTCTATCGATATAGGAATCTCTCATCTATCTGTATCCCGCTGCAAAGCCAAATTGGAGAAACTCGTTTCTCCGGGAGGAGATAAATTCTCTATCTGTCATTCAATGGGAATGTTCGGATCGGAACAAATTCTTCCATGGACCATGGAAAAATTAATAGATCTCATTCTTCTTTCTGACCATGAATCAATCTCATTCATTCTATCTCGAGAAAAATAGTTTTTATGCCAAAGAATTCGCCCATTCGTTCATCTCTGATTCTTAAAGAACGGAGAAGATCCGTTGAATCTCAGATATATCATTTAACTGATCGGATTCTGAGACTTACTCATCATTTGGAATTGCACAGAAGAGACTATTCATCCCAAAGAGGTTTGTGGCAAATTTTGGGGAAACGTAAGCGACTTCTGGTTTATTTGTCCAAAAGGAACAGACCTCGTTACGAAGATTTAATTGGTCAACTAAGTATTCGTGGGCTAAAAATCCGTTGATTTCAAACGAAATTTTCAATTCCAAAATTTTTTTTGGTTGTTAGATTCCGGATCTTAATGAGCCGTTCCTTTGTTTCCATCAATTTATAGAACGAATCAGAGGAGAATGACATATGACCGTGCTTGCTACAGAAAAAGACTCCGTGATAGTAAGTATGGGCCCTCATCATCCATCGATGCATGGTGTTCTTCGACTTATTGTTACTCTAGATGGTGAAGATGTTATTGACTGTGAACCTATATTAGGTTATTTGCATAGAGGGATGGAAAAAATTGCCGAGAACCGAACAATTGTCCAATATCTTCCCTATGTAACACGATGGGATTATTTAGCCACTATGTTTACAGAAGCAGTAACGGTAAATGCGCCGGAAAGATTGGGAAATATTCAGGTACCCAAAAGGGCTAGCTGTATCAGAGTTATCATGCTAGAGTTGAGTCGTATAGCTCCCCATTTGTTATGGCTTGGGCCTTTCATGGCTGATATTGGTGCACAGACTCCTTTCTTTTACATTTCCAGAGAAAGGGAAATTATCTATGATTTATTCGAAGCTGCCACGGGTATGCGAATGATGCATAATTATTTTCGTATCGGAGGAGTAGCTGTAGATTTACCCTACGGTTGGATAGATAAATGTTTGGATTTTTGCGATTATTTCTTATCCAAAGTGGCTGAATATGAAAGGCTTATTACGCGCAATCCCATCTTTTTAGAACGAGTTGAAGGAGTAGGCATCATTGGTAGAGAAGAAGCAATAGATTGGGGTTTATCAGGACCTATGCTACGAGCTTCCGGAATACAATGGGATCTTCGTAAAGTTGATCATTACGAATGTTACGATGAATTTGATTGGGAGGTCCAATGGCAAAAAGAAGGGGATTCATTAGCTCGTTACTTGGTACGAATTGGGGAAATGACAGAATCTATCAAAATTATTCGACAGGCCCTAAAAATAATTCCGGGAGGACCCTATGAGAATTTGGAAGCCCGGCGCCTCGATAAAGGCAAAGATTCGGAATGGAATGATTTTGAATTTCGATTTATTAGTAAAAAACCTTCCCCTACTTTTGAGTCACCAAAACAAGAACATTATGTGAGAGTAGAAGCTCCCAAAGGAGAATTAGGAATTTTTCTAATGGGAGATGATAGTATTTTTCCCTGGAGATGGAAAATTCGCCCACCTGGTTTTATTAATTTGCAAATTCCTCCTCAACTGGTTAAAAGCATGAAATTGGCCGATATCATGACAATTTTAGGTAGTATAGATATCATTATGGGAGAGGTTGATCGTTAAGATGGTGATTAATACGACGGATCCTGAGGAACGAGTTATCAATTTATCTTTTGTACTGGGATTTATAAAAGAGATCTTCGGTCTCATATGGATTAGAATTTACATTCTTATTCCTATATTGGGAGTTTTAATAGGATTATTAGTTATTGTATGGCTTGAAAGAAAGATATCTGCAGGAATACAACAACGTATTGGACCTGAATACGCCGGTCCCTTGGGAATTCTTCAAGCTTTAGCAGATGGGATCAAACTACTTCTGAAAGAGGATATTATCCCATCTAGAGGGGATCTTTGGTTATTCAGTATTGGACCAGCTATAGTGGTTATACCAATTCTTTCGAGTTATTTAGTAATTCCCTTCGGCCGCCACATCGTTTTAGCTGATCTTAGTATAGGTGTTTTTTTCCGGATCGCCGTTTCAAGTATTGCTCCTCTTGGACTTCTTATGGCGGGGTATGGATCAAATAATAAATATTCTTTCTCAGGTGGTCTCCGAGCTGCTGCTCAATCCATCAGTTACGAAATCCCTCTAGCTTTATGTGTGTTATCTATATCTCTACGTGTGATCCGTTGCAATATGAGCTTTTCCCCTATCTCTATAAGAAAGGAAAGGAGATTAATAGGATGAATATTTCTTATTCATTCCAACTGATAAACTAGATAGTCATATGGGTGAGATCAAACAGCTTATGAATTCGCAGTAATAGGATCGAGTCCCATCCCCTGTACAAGAGTGAAGGCATGCACAACCAGTGAAAACTGTGTACCCCAGTTAAGATATTAGTATCGAGGCCTGACAGCGGGGGCAAAGGAAAAAAAAACTGTATGAAGCTCATACTATCATACTGAAGATCGAGCAAAAGTAGATGGTCAGGAACACAAAAATGCACGAAAGGTTAGTGAGAGATAACGAAACATATTTCGAGAAATGTTTCTATATCAATGGGATGATAATGAGGACTTGACGTTGGTAGGGATGATCAAGTAGTACTTCCCCAGAACCCCGATCTGGAGTATGTTCCTATTTACTTAAAAAGGAATGACTATCAGGAACGAAGTAATCCTTTTTGCAGTTCTCCTCTCCTTCTCCCACGAAAAGATGGATAAAGGATGTTTCTTCTCCTTTTTTTCATAAAGATCTAATTTGAATCAATGGACTACTGCCGAAGTCTCATTCGTGATTGACGGAATCTCGAGTGAAATGGAATATGGATCCATAGTGGGAAAAAGTAATTGTTGTAGTATTTCATTAATGGATCCGAATTTTTACTAACAAAGAATTGTGAAGGTCAAGATAGGTTCAAAAGCTCTTGTTATTGTAGCAGACAGAATCTCATTGGTCCAATTCATGAACACTTCGATGTTTCTTTTCTCTTTTATTCTCTTTCCCCATTGTGCGAGGTGCATAACGAGATAATATAAAAGGATTGTTTTTTCTACTTCTCGATGGCCATTGAGGAGCCGTATGAAGCTGAAGTTTCACGTACGGTTTCGGAATAGAGATGAGAACGGTGATGCTATTATCGACTATAATTATCCAACAGTTTAGGTACGGTTGATATAGTTGAAGCACAGTCTAGATATGGTTTTTGGGGATGGAATTTGTGGCGTCAACCTATAGGGTTTATAGCTTTCTTTATCTCTTCCCTAGCAGAATGTGAAAGATTGCCTTTTGATCTACCAGAAGCGGAAGAAGAATTGGTAGCGGGTTATCAAACCGAATATTCGGGTATAAAATTTGGTTTATTTTACGTTGCTTCCTATCTGAATCTATTAGCTTCCTCATTATTTGTGACAATTCTCTATTTGGGCGGATGGAACTTTTCCATTCCATCCATACCAATTTCGGAATATTTCGAATGGGATTCTATTAATGGAACTAGTGAGGTCCTTGGCATAACGATGGGGATCCTTATCACATTAGCTAAAGCTTATCTGTTCTTGTTCATTTCTATCACGGCGAGATGGACTTTGCCCAGAATGAGGATAGACCAATTATTGGATCTTGGTTGGAAATTTCTTTTACCTATCGCTCTGGGTAATTTATTACTGACAGCTTCTTTTCAACTTCTTTTATTGTGACAAAATATCATTCCAAAAATAGATTCTGTAACACATCCGAAATTGGTAGATTGAATACATCTATAAAGAGAAAGAAATAGAATAGACACGAAATGATCCATTCAAGGATATCTACCATATGTTTTCCATGGTGACTGGATTCATAGATTATAGTCAACGAGCGATACAAGCTGCGAGATATATTGGTCAAGGTTTTATGGTTACCCTATATCACATGAATCGTTTACCCATGACTATTCAATATCCCTATGACAAATTGATCCCATCAGAACGATTTCGCGGACGGATTCATTTCGAATTTGATAAATGTATTGCTCGTGAAGTATGTGTCCGTGTATGTCCGATCGATCTACCCGTTGTTGATTGGAACTTTGGAAGAGATATCGGAAAAAAACGATTAGAAAATCATAGCATTGATTTCGGAATTTGTATCTTTTGTGGGAATTGTGTCGAATATTGTCCCACAAATTGTCTGTCGATGACTGAAGAATATGAACTTTCGACCTATGATCGTCATGAATTGAATTATGATCAGATTGCTCTAGGACGTTCACCAATATCGGTGATTGAAGATTCTACAATTCGAACAATTTTCAGTTCAACTTCTTTGTCCGAGAAAACTATGGACGGACATTTAGATCCAAGAACTGTTACCAGTTCTCCGGATTCAATCTGAAGTTCCGATCAGGGAGAACCGATGAATAGGGACCCTATTTTTTTTTTTTTTTTTCGAATTGACTGGGAATTAGTAATTCTGTTTAAAATTACACTAGGAATATGACCAATGATATATCATTGATTATAATATATCCTTGACCAATCTAATTCTGGATCAGTCTATCTAATTTACATATCCGAATAGTTGCAGTATGAATATTCATGTTGGTATATAAAATAGGTATATGGATAGGGTAACTTCTTTGTTTAGTGAATGGGATTGTGAGAAGTAATATTGGAACTTACCGTACATATAATGGATCTACCTGGGCCGATACGTGATATTCTTTTGGTCCCTCTAGAGCTGGGTCTCATATTAGGAGGTTTGGAAGTAGTACTACTTACCAATATAATTTATTCTGCCCTTTCATTGGGACCGGTTCTTGTTTGTATATCTTTATTATATATTTTATTGAACGCAGATTTTGTAGCTGCTGCACAAATCCTGATCTACGTAGGAGCTGTCAATGTCTTGATCGTGTTTGCCGTGATGTTGATGAATAATCAAAAATATCCAAATTTTGTTCCTCTCTGGACCGTCGGAGATGGTATCACTTTAGTAGTTTGTACGAGTCTCTTCTGTTCATTAATTACTATTATCCTGAACACATCATGGTCCGAGATATCTATGACTACAAAATCGAATCAAATTTTAGAACAGGACTTAACAAACAACGTTCAACGTATTGGGGCTCATTTATCAACTGATTTTTTCCTTCCATTCGAACTTCTTTCTATAATACTTTTAGTTGCCCTCGTGGGAGCAATTACTATAGCTCGCCGAGAGGAAATAGTTTGAATGTCAAATATCGAGTGAAGTATCGTGATATTAGGAGAAGTATGATCTTTGATCTTCCAGATAATATAAAATAATAAACTTTATAGAACTTCTGTTCGTATCTAGATCAATCGAGGTTAATAGGGAGTTTATCAATTATGCTCGAGCATGCGCTTATTTCAGGTGCTTATTTGTTCTCTATCGGTATTTATGGACTGATCACAAGTCGGAACATGGTTAGAGCACTTATGTGTCTTGAGCTAATACTGAATGCGGTTAATGTCAATCTCGTAACATTCTCCAATTATTTTGATAGTCGACAAGTAAAGGGAGACATCTTCTCGATCTTTGTTACCGCTATTGCAGCCGCTGAAGCAGCCATTGGATTAGCTATTGCTTTAGCAATATATCGTAACAGAAAATCGACTCGTATCGATCAATTTAATTTGTCAAAATGGTAATAGAGCACATAGAATCTCCGGATTGATCGGGAATAAGTAGATTTCTAAATCTACAAATAAAAAATAGGTATATCCATCTATCAATCTATATAAATAGATATAGATACACAAATCTATGTATATAGTAGATATACCTATTATCTGCATGTAATCGAAATCAATGTATTATTATTATCGATGAAAAGCGTTATTCAATCCATATCGAACTCATTAACAAATTGTATCTGACCAACACAATTGAGTCAGATTTAGTAGAATCCAGAAAGATCGAAGTTATACAAGTAACTTCACCCTACTGAACAGATGCATGATATAAATATATCCATTCATAATATCACTGATAGTACAATTACTAATTCGTCTGATATCAATAATATCTTGTTATTGATCTATATTATAAGATCTTATCAAATTGATAACTTCTGACATCCTAACTAATGGGAGTTAATAGATCCAATGGCACATTCAGTCAAAATTTATGATACATGTATCGGCTGTACTCAATGTGTACGAGCTTGTCCCACAGATGTATTGGAAATGATACCTTGGGAAGGATGTAAAGCTAAGCAAATTGCTTCTGCTCCAAGAACAGAAGATTGTGTAGGTTGTAAGAGATGCGAATCTGCTTGTCCAACAGATTTCTTGAGTGTACGTGTTTATTTGTGGCATGAGACAACTCGCAGTATGGGTCTAGCTTACTAATAAACATAGACCACAAAAATTGTTAGATCTATCTCCTATTTATTATTCTCCTTTTTTTTTCTTTCACTGGTAAAAACCCATACTCAACCCGAGATATTGAGCATGGGTTTTTCTATAGAAAATTACTTCCATTTTCATCATGAGCGATTTACCCTGGTTAACAATAATTGTTATTTTGCCCATATCTGCGGGTTCCTCAATCCCATTGTTCCCTCATAGAGGGAATAATCTAATTCGATGGTATACTCTGGGTATCTGCTTATTAGAATTCCTTCTAATGACCTATACATTTCGTTATCATTTTCATTTCGACGATCCATTGATCCAATTGGAAGAAGATTATGACTGGATAGATCTTATTGACCTTCATTGGAGACTGGGAATTGATGGACTTTCTATTGGACCTATTTCATTGACGTCATTTGTTACTACTTTAGCCACTTTAGCCGCTTGGCCAGTTACCCGAAATCCCCGATTGTTCTATTTCTTGATGTTGGCAATGTACAGTGGCCAAGTAGGATTATTTGCTTCTCGAGATATTCTACTTTTTTTTCTCATGTGGGAGCTAGAACTAATTCCCGTTTACCTACTTCTATCCATGTGGGGAGGAAAAAGACGTCTATATTCGGCTACAAAGTTCATTTTGTACACTGCAGGTGGTTCTATTTTTATCTCAATGGGAGCTTCAAGTATGGGTCTCTATGGATTTGATGGACCAACATTAGATTTTGAAATATTGGCTAATAAATATTATCCTGTAGTACTGGAAATAGTATTCTATTTAGGATTCTTCATCGCTCATGCCATCAAATTGCCAATTCTCCCTTTACATACCTGGCTACCGGATACTCATGGGGAAGCGCATTATAGTACATGTATGCTTTTGGCTGGAATTCCATTGAAAATGGGGGGATATGGATTAATTCGAATTAATATGGAATTATTACCTCATGCTCATTCTCTATTTTCACCGTGGTTGGTAATAGTAGGAGCGGTTCAAATTATCTATGCAGCTCTAACTTCTCTGAGTCAACGTAATTTGAAAAGGAGAATAGCCTATTCATCAGTATCTCATATGGGTTTTGTAATTGTAGGAATTGGTTCCATGGCAGATACGAGTCTTAATGGAGCCATTTTGCAGATGATTTCTCATGGATTAATTGGTGCTGCACTTTTCTTCTTGGCAGGAACAAGTTACGATGGGATACGTACTCTTTTTCTTGACGGGATAGGAGGAATGGCTATACCAATGTCCAAAATATCTACTATGTTCAGTAGCTTTTCAATGGCTTCCCTCGCATTGCCAGGAATGAGTGGTTTCGTAGCGGAATCTATGGTACTTCTGGGAATAATTACTAGTCGTAAGTATTCTTTGACTTTTCAAATAGTTATTGCTGCAATAATGGCAATTGGAATGATATTAACTCCTATTCATTTATTATCTATGTTACGTCGAATGTTCTATGGATATAAGTTTTTGAACGTCTTGAACCCCTATTTAAAGGATTCTGGACCACGAGAAATCTTTATTTCGATTTGTCTTTTTCTGCCAGTAATAGGTACTGGTCCTTATCCTGATTTAGTCTTATCTCTATGGGATAAGAAAGTGGAAGCTATTATGTTCCGATCCTTCCATGAATAACTCCTTTCGAACTTTTCATCAGATAAATTGTCAACTAGATAGTCATGGGATACAATCAAATTATCCTATTCATCTCTCGAAGAGAGAGGAATAGGATGGGGTCAAAATAATGAACAATTAATTTGTTTCGGATGTAATTCAAATTATTTCAAGTAGTGATCATATTAGAATAACTATTTGAAAGAACTTGAAAAAATTACTAATTCCATTTATCAATTCCGTATAATAACTATACTATTATAATAACTATACTATATGAAATATATTCTTCTTTATGGAATATATTCTTCTTTTTTTCTTCCATAAATCCCGGGTCCAAGTCCATTTTTAGTTCTGTGCTAAATCAACCATCCATAGCTATGTAAACCTATTCCTAATAGATCGACCCCCAAATAACAGATCCAAACTATAAAAGATCCTAAAGAAGCTATAATTGCCGGGTTCTCATCTTGCCAACCTTTATTCACCCTGGTATGCAAATAAATTGCAAATATGATCCAAGTAATCAATGCCCAAGTCTCTTTAGGATCCCAACTCCAACGAGATCCCCATGCTTCATTAGCCCATACTGCTCCAGAAAGAATACCTATAGTTAAAAGAAGAAAGCCTAGACCAATAACACGATAACTCCAATAATCTAATTGTTGAGTCAATTGACATTTACGATGATTTGTGAATGACAAATAAAAAGTGTTTTGCAAATCACTCTTTTCTTGTTCATGTAAATACAAATTATTCCTGGAGGGAAAGGGCCAAATGAATGAATTGTCCCTCGCACTGAGAAGCGAAAGAATCCTTCTATTTCTCCGAAATGTAATGATCAGAAAAGCTATTGATGATAGGGATCCACATAAAAGGGTTGCATAGCTGAGTAATATCATGCTTACATGCATCATTAACCAATGGGATTGCAGGGCAGGTACCAACATTGCAGATTGTTGCATTTCCTTCGGAAGACCTGAAGTAGCAAAACCATGAGTTAACATAGTGCTTGGTGCAGTGATTGCACCTAATCCTCGATCCTTTTGGCTTCGTACTTCTAGAATTATATGAATCACAGATGAACTCCATGAAAGGAACATGAATGACTCATACAAATTACTTAACGGTAAATGTCCCGAATAAAGCCAACGAGTAATTAATAATCCCGTTGTACAGACAAAAGTAACTATCATGCCTTTTCCTCCCGAACTACTTAGCCCTTCAATTTGATGGACCAAGGTTCCCCAATAAGCGAGAGTGACAACAGAAATGAGAGAAAAAGAAATGTGAGCCAATATATGTTCTAAGGTTATGAATATCATAATAAACCCATTTCTTCATTTGATTTTAAAATAGGATCGATAATAGAAATACGATAGGATAAATTAAAAATAGTCAATAGAAAAGAGTGATCTATTATAAAGAAAAGATAAATAGAAATGAATTGAACAGAATAGGAGGGAGATCAACGGAATTTTATTCTAAGAATGCCGCCACTCGGATTCGAACCGAGATGCCCTAGCACTGCTTCCTAAGAGCAGCGTGTCTACCAATTTCACCATGGCGGCTTGGTAAAGACATACTAACCCATTTGTGCCAGATCGTCAATGTGTTCAAAACAGGTTTAACAGGGGGAGTAATTAATGGAGATTGGGGGATGTTCGAAATCTAAGTTCGGACATTGAATCAATGTGATGTTGATCATTACAACGGAGCATGGCGCAGCTTGGTAGCGTGCCATCTTGGGGTGATGGAGGTCGCAGGTTCAAATCCTGCTGCTCCGAAGGGGAATGAAGAGTCCTATTAAATTCCATCATTGAACAAGAGATCTCTTAAATTATCTTGATAGAATGGAAGCAGCTAGATCCCGAACATGGAAGAGAGATACATGGAAAAAGATTTCATGCCGTAATTTTACCGATAACGATTTGTGAATATCGCGGGCTTAGTAAGAAGAGTTTCTCGAGCTATTGGAATGTAAAAAAAAAAAAAATGGATTATTCATTCCCCTTAAATCACGTTCTGGAAAGTGAGAGCTAGGCCATTAATGGGGGGCCAATGACGGGCGGGGATCAGATATACTAAGATGTTGTGCAAGGTTATACATCTATACTTTGGCCAGTCCCCTTAGAATTATGTTCTTCCTATGTTCTTGAAAACGGGTCATAAATGGCTAGAGTTATTGTATCTCTAGCCATGAGTCATCTTAAAAAATCGAGCACTTTCTCTATATGACCATAAAGGAGATAACCGTTGAGGAGTAAAATGGATCTATTAAGTTCCTATTCTGTATCTAGCAATTGTGTGAAATCCCGAATGGAATAAGAAGAGTAAGAGAAAGATGAATCCCGATATCTGAAATTAGGAATTAGGAATTATTCACCGAGATCTGAGCAATAATTCGCTCGAGTGACACAGTAACACATAGATTCGAGTCATCCAAAATGAACGAGTGATTTTGTGTGTGAATACTATACTCAGATGATCCCGTAGGTTCTATAACTATTTAAAATTAAACTAATTACTCCGAGGTTCTTATCTAAATACATATCTATTTAAATAGATATCTATCCATATAAATAGATATTCAATAAGATGTTGATGAGGTAAAGCTATCAGAAATATAAATAAGGGTAATGCTAAATTAATCCGGGATTCTTCTGAAGAATGATGCTGGGGAATCTTTCCCCAGCGGTAAAGGAAGTATGGATGAATGGTTTAAGAATCGGAAGAATGGTTAAGGAATCCCCCTCTCTCAGTCGGTCATAAATGAATGCTGTAGTGAAACCGAATCATGATTTGTCTCTTTGTCTGTCCGACCCCAGTATCGTTCCCAGTATTGTTCGAAAGAGCCAGGGAATGACTTCTTTCCCATTATTGCCCTCTACTAGGGGGCATACTTGTTGATGTTATGAATCATTGGATTCATTAATGGATGTGGATTTAGATGATCCAGAGGGCTTATCATTTGTTGTGCAGTAAAAAATTTTTGACCGACCGGTCGAGATAGACTCAGCTAAGGAAAAAGCTTTTACCGCGGCCTGATCTGCTTTTCCCTTCCAAACATTTTTACGAATTCGTTTTCTGGATTTAGAAGTGCGCTTCTTCGGAACTGCCATGATGAACAATGCTTTTCATTCATATATTTCGATGTGATAGACATATATGTACATATCTATTTATCTAGATAAATATTATCTATCTAGATAAATATTATTAGATTGATATTCAATCTTGTATATATCGCGTTATTCTATGCAGTATAGAGATATACGTACATATAGAGATATGTATATCTCTATATGTACGTATATCTCTCGTTATTTCTATTCTAAAAGTTTAAAGATCTAGCTCCTCGAAATCTTCATAATTTGTGATAAAATTACATTATTTCGTTATATGAATAATGATTTATTTACTGCAGAATCCATTCGTTCTCATTTCTTTGGACAGATAGAATCTACTACGGATCAAATCGAATTTTGTCGATGTCTTAACCTACGTACACCGTGTCCTCTTTCTAGGAAATGCATTTCTTACTTAATTGGTCAGTTCATCTCCAGGAGAATCCTGTGGGATTATCCCTCTTATTTCATTTTACAGCCGAGAATGTCTGATATTAGTAATAGATCTATGGTAAATCAATAGTAATAAATGGATATTTTGGCATTCCGTCCATCCATCCGGTCCTAATCCTAATGATGTGGAGTGACAAATACCATAAGATCTATCTGGCCCGTTCGGAGTTGTTCACTCCTGATTCCAATTATTACGTATATACTTGTTATTTAAGATTAGGAGCGAATATGTATCGAACAGATTCGATCAAATATCATAATCTAGAATAGCTCTCTAATTGGTTCGATTCTTGTCAGGTTTTATCATGAATATTTTTGCAGGACCAGAGTGTCAAACATCTCTATTGATTTATAAAAATCTATGTGATATAAGATAATATATGGGAAAAGTGTACAATTTTGGATGTGCACAACTCTATCTCGTTGATGAGTACCTGAAGAAACTAGGGTTCCTATTCATCTGGCATTTCATATTAATTAATGATTAATCAGCTCGAACTTTCTATTTGTGGAAGGAGAAGGAAAAATAGATGGATGGAATCCATCCCATCGTTCCTCCTGATTTACGACCCCTTTTGATTTGTTCCTTTCGTAATCCAGTGGATCGGAAACCAGTAATGGGAAATGGAAAAAAAAAAAAAGAAAAAAAAAAAAAAAAAAAGAGAAAAAATCTTTCTAAAAATTACTCGATCTTCCTATGGAACTTATATATAAATATGTTTGGATCGTGCCTTTCCTTCCACTTTCAGCCTCTGTGCCAATAGGATCGGGATCCTTACTTTTTCCAAGGGCAACCAGGGGTCTTCATCATATATGGGCTCTTATCAGCATTTCCCTGCTAGGTATAGCTATGCTCCTTTCTTTCAATCTATTCTTGCAGCAAATTACAGGTGGTCCCGTCTATCAATATTTATGGTCCTGGACCATTAATAAGAATTTTTCCCCAGAGTTGGGCTATTTGATCGATCCACTTACTTCCATTATGCCAATATCAGTTACTACTGTCGGAATCATGGTTATGATCTACAGTGATAATTATATGTCTCATGACCAAGGATATGTGAGGTTCTTTGCTTATCTTAGTCTTTTTAATGCTTCTATGTTGGGACTAGTGATTAGCCCTAATCTAGTACAAATATATATATTTTGGGAATTAGTAGGAATGTGTTCTTATTTATTAATAGGTTCCTGGTTTACTCGACCCAGTGCAGCCAATGCCTGTCAAAAAGCGTTTATTACTAATCGTATAGGAGATTTTGGACTATTATTAGGAATTCTAGGATTTTATCAGATAACGGGTAGTTTCGAATTTAGATATTTATTGGGAAGATCTAACGAATCGATTGCTAGTAATGAAGTTAGTTCATTCTTTGCTACTCTGTGTGCTTTTCTCTTATTTTTAGGTCCAGTAGCTAAATCCGCACAATTTCCACTTCATGTATGGTTACCTGATGCTATGGAAGGGCCTACCCCTATATCAGCTCTTATACATGCCGCTACTATGGTAGCAGCAGGAATTTTTCTCGTAGCTCGATTGTTCCCTCTTTTCAAAGCTCTACCTTTCATAATGAATCTCATCTCTTGGACAGGTGGAATAACGGCTCTATTGGGAGCGACTATGGCTCTTGCTCAAAGTGATCTTAAAAGAGGTTTGGCTTATTCTACTATGTCCCAATCAGGTTATATGGTGTTAGCTCTAGGTACAGGTTCTTATCGAGCTGCTTTGTTCCATCCGATTACACATGCCTATTCTAAAGCGTTATTGTTCCTAGGATCTGGATCAGTGATTCATTCCATGGAATCTCTTGTTGGATATTGCCCCGCTGAAAGTCAGAATATGGCTCTCATGGGTGGTTTAAGTAAATACATGCCAATTACAGGAACAACCTTTCTTTTAGGTACACTTTCTCTTTGTGGTATTCCCCCCTTTGCTTGTTTTTGGTCTAAGGATGAAATTATTAGTGATAGTTGGCTATATTCTACCATTCTTGGGGGGATAGCTCGATCCGCAGCAGGATTTACTGCATTTTACATGTCTCGTATGTATTTTCTTGCTTTCGAAGGAGATCTCCGCGTAAATTTGTATAACGACCCTATTCCGTTCTATTCGATCTCTATGTGGGGAGAAAAAGAATCTGGTACATTCACCGAAACTGAAATGGGTTCTATGCCGCAATTACCGGGAAATAAGAACTCTTCTTCCTCTGAAGGAGTATTTAAATTCTCAGGGAAGATGGAACAATTCGATGGTAAACCTATGGAATATCTGGTTATTACTCATCCTCTCGATAAAGGGGATCCTCCATATCCCAAGGAATCGGACAATACAATGCTATTGCCTTCACTTGTACTGGGACTATTCACTCTATTTGTGGGATCTATAGGAGTTTCTTTTGTTCAAGGAGAAATAAGTTCTGATATCTTATCCCAACGGTTGACTCTATCGATGAACCATTTCCATGAGAACCATCCTGAAAATTGGTCCGAATTTTTTGTAGATGCGATTCCCTCAGTTGGTATAGCATTTTCTAGCACATTCGTGGCCTTTGTCCTATATGGACCTATAAATTTTAATTTCTCCTCACCATATTTATGGTATAAAAGGGATTCCCGGCTAAAGGGTATCCCAGACCGATTCATCAATGTCATATACGATTGGTCATATTACCGAGGCTACATAGACATATATTATAACAAAATATTTACTATGGGTATACGGAGATTAGCTGAACTAACTTATTTATTTGATCGATGGGTAATTGATGGAATTATAGATAGAGTCGGTATCCTGGGTCTCTTTGTAGGAGAGGGAATGAAATATTTAGGGGGGGGACGGACATCTTCCTATCTATTTGGATTCTTGTTTTTTGCAGTAATCTTTCTACTGACAATTTTTATTTTTATATGGATTCGTTGATGTGAGATTTTGACTAATCTCTCATTCTCTGTATCGATAGATCGATCTTTTATGTCCCCTTGCAATTCTTCGTCCCCTTCCCTTCTCTCCATCCCCTCCGTCCCCCTGTTCTCTTTCTGTTCTTCCTTCCCCTTTCTATTCCCCCTTCCTCCATTTTGGATTCATTTCATTATAGATAGATAGATATCTATCTATCTATATGGAACATATATAGAACTGATATTCCATCATTCAAAAAAGGATTCTTCTTAAAATGAAATGCTGAGAAAGAAAATACAGATAAAAAAGAGTGATTGATCAGGTAGAATTACAATCATTGAAGTAATGACGGTACGATCGCTGATATGGATTCCTCTCACTTCAGCACTTCCCACCACTTTATCTTTATCTACCAAAATCACCGGGCAGATCGGATCTAATCTCACGTATCCCAGCATTCAACCAGCCCATGATCCGAAGGCTATACAGCATGGAGCGGGCAGAGAGATGAAAGGGCCGACAGGGGGACCTTCTCCTGCTTGATCGAAATCAATTCTATGATCGAATAGCAGTTCCAAGTGCCATGATGTCCGCTTCGTTTCACTCAATGAAGGGCTCGGACAGGTAAGGTAGGTTAGTTGAGACTATCTCACCATTACCTTCTAGCTCTTAGGATAAGAAGCAGGCCCCTTGTCCCTGGCAGGGAGAGAGAGGTCTTTGTTGCCCTTCGGTGGAGTGAGTATACCTAGCGAACTGGCGGGTCCGCAGCACCGTGGAGATCGATTGATCAATATGCATCGTGGAGAAGATCATGGTGATGGTTGACCGCCGCCTCCCCTTGTCCTGGAGGCGGGGAGGCGAAGGGGATTGCTATCGTCACCTTCTCTCCCTATAATATAGGGTGGGGTGTATGTTCCAGAAGTTCCGAAGGAAGCTTTGGGCTTCTCAATGGTTCATGCACCGGTCGTAGGTCGGTCCAAAGAACAAGAGTCTTGAACGTATATGAGATCTAACCCCCCGTTGTTCCTCAGTAGCTCAGTGGTAGAGCGGTCGGCTGTTAACTGACTGGTCGTAGGTTCAAATCCTACTTGGGGAGATCCACTTTATTCAAGGGCTCGCTCCGACCGTTAGGAGTAGGTAAAACGTTCCCTGTCCTTATTGATATTAATGCGAAATCGCCAAAAACAAGGATAAGGGTGTACTCACTCCCAGTAGTTCGGAAAAATATGGAAACAACAGTCTCTTTGGAGTACTGAAAGGTTCGGATGAGCAGATCCATGGTTCTCCGTTCTGATGACATTTCCAGAGCTGAATTGGGGCGAAGGCCTCTATTCGCTCGACCCATAGCTGGTAAAACTATCAAT